GCCTTTTCTAGCTGTTCAACGGCCCCCTCACGCAGTTCTTCTGAATTTCGAATAGTATTCAAGATTCTATGTTTTCGATTATCTAATAAATCACTTAATGAAAGTAGATTCTCTTTCCATTCATTTAAAAACTTCCATGATCCCTTCCCGAACCAAACATGAATCTTTCGATTCATTTGGCTCTCCTGCTCAATTACTTATGCAAAATTCCCCATATCTTTTTTTGAATGTAATGAGCCTATCCTCTATTCTCTCTTAATATTCCAAAATCAAAATATAAAAACCAATCACTAATACAAAACCAAAAAAGTCGGAGGACTCTTCTGACCAAACACAAAAACTATGTAATTGTCAGCAAAGTTGTTTTTTTTTCAAATCCAAAAAAGATTTTATTTCTTTATACACAATACATAGGTCGTCGATTCAGCATTGGATAAAAAACGGGGATTTAATCCCAATTTTTCTAATAAGTGGTTAAAATAATTTTATCCATATGAGTGTTCTATATTGATAAATTATTCATTTTGAAAGACTCTCTATATTCAATTAATATAATGGTAGAAAGAGTACCATGCTGCGTCTGGACTTCAAACGATTTAGCTTTAACCATAGTGAATGGTCCCATAGTTTTGGTTGATAGAGAATCAAAGTGGATTTACCAACGAATCACGAAATGCTATGGTTCTTGCATATGATTTATTTATTCAGAAGTCATTCGTGAGATCATGTACCTCTCTTTCCTAGTTATAACAGAAAAAGTACAGCTGGTTGGGTCCAGCCTATTCTTGAAATAAACAACTCGCACGCACTCCCTTTCCAAAAAAGACCAATACCCCAAGCACTACACTTAGATTTATTAGATTTGTTGCTAAAATATCGGTATTAAACCCGAAACTCCCGGCGGACGGCCAGTGGCCCAAATAAACGAAAGAATCGGTTACATTTTTCATATGATCTCCTCTTATAGATAGACTAAAAAAAAGAACAGAGTTCTTTTTGTATCTCCCTGCCACCCCTTATTTATATAATTTATATATATTTATTTATATATATTATATATATATAAATAATAAATTTTATTAGAAAATTTTCTGTTTATAAATATAAAAAAAGAAAGTCAAAAAATATTCGATTTATAATATAAATGGCGAATTACCCCCTTTATTGAAACCCTTCCTAAAAAACCTAAAAGGGGTTTCCTTGGACTACAAACGGGAAGGATGAAAGCAAGTAGGTATACCTAATTCCTCATCCGCAAATCAGCCCTTCCCGTGGGTTATTTTCTCAACGAATAGGTAATTGTAGAAGGGAAATCTTGATATAATTCGAAAAAGCAAATGACAGGTTCAAGGCAATAAAATATGCAAAAATTTGCTTTTTCTTATTTATAAGATTCAATTTATAAGATTAAACAAAAGGATTCGCAAATAAAAGTGCTAATGCTACAACCAGGCCATAAATTGTTAAAGCTTCCATAAAAGCTAGACTAAGCAATAAAGTACCTCGGATTTTTCCCTCCGCCTCGGGCTGTCTCGCGATACCTTCTACAGCTTGGCCCGCAGCAGTACCTTGACCAACTCCAGGTCCAATAGAAGCAAGCCCTACAGCCAATCCAGCAGCAATAACAGAAGCGGCAGAAATCAGTGGATTCATGATAAGTTCCTCATACAAAAAAAATAAATGGTTAATAATACAGTCAGCCAATGAATTCTAACTTAATTATTCCATCGCTACAATTCATCCAGGCGAAGTAACTACAAACTTCAAATTGAAGTAATAATCTTATCCAAGTATCAAAACTACTTTACTTCGATATCTCTTTTTTAATTCTTATCGACAAAGTCTTTGCGAATCCATACGACTTCCGTCCATCCATTTCTTTGTTCCGAACCATTCTTTGAATTCTTCGATCTTTTTCTTAATTTCATCTGTTTATTCATTCAACTCACAGTCCCAGAGGATACGCAAGGACTTATATTAGAATATCCATCGAAAGTTCTAGTAGTAGGGCAAATTAAATATATCTTTAGCATTTAGTTCATATAGAACTAGTCAATATCGAATATTACATATACATGTCTTTCTTCCATAACGTAAACCAATTCTTCATTCATCTTAGATTCAATCGGATTCGAGACTCATGCGTCGAAACAAGTTGACTTATAGCATAGTGGCTTATTTACATATAATATACCTAGTATAAATAGAATTCTGTAGAGAATGGTATGATATAAATGTACCAACCATAAATTTAAGGAAAAAGCGCTTTTAGATCTCTTTTCCCCCCTTTTTTTCAATTCTCTACTCTAATTCAATTCTCTACTCTAATATCGTATTTTGGTTTTGGATATTACTCTAGATTGTATATAGTGAGTTGTATATTTAGATTTCCTAATTAGATTCGATTTTTTTGAACCGCGCATACGTGGCCTTGGGATAAGATAAAAAAAGAATATTTCAAAAACTAATCAATGATGGCCCTCCATGGATTCACCTATAT